CCCCATTCAACGATGTAAAATATCACAATGGGATAAAAGAATCAATTAAAAGAGATCCTCTAATTCCAATTAGGAATTCGTTAGGCCCTTTAGGAATAGCCCTTCAAGTTGCAAAGTTTTATTCATTTTTTTACCGTTTAATAACTCATAATCAGATCTCGATAACTAAATATTTGCAACTTGACAATTTAAAGGAAACTTTTCAAGTATTTAAATATTATTTAATGGGCGAAAACGGGAGAATTTATAAGCCTGATCTATGCAGTAATATCGTTTTGAATCCATTCCATTTTAATTGGCATGTTCTCTATCATAATTATCATCATAATTCTTGTGAAAAAGGATGTACAATAATTAACCTTGGGCAATTTCTTTGTGAAAATGTGTGTATAGCTAAAAACGAACCACACCTAAAATCGGGTCAAGTTCTAATTGTTCAAATGGATTCTGTAGTAATAAGATCGGCTAACCCTTATTTGGCGACTCCAGGAGCAACTGTTCATGGCCATTATGGAGAAATGCTTTATGAAGGAGATATATTACTTACATTTATATATGAAAAATCGAGATCTGGTGATATAACACAGGGTCTTCCAAAAGTGGAACAGGTATTAGAAGTTCGTTCGATTGATTCAATATCGATGAATCTAGAAAAGAGAGTTGAGGGTTGGAACGAGCATATAACAAGAATTCTTGGCATTCCCTGGGGATTCTTGATTGGTGCTGAGCTAATTATTGCTCAAAGTCGTATTTCTTTGGTTAATAAGATCCAAAAGGTTTATCGATCCCAGGGGGTGCAGATCCATAATAGACATATAGAAATTATTGTGCGTCAAATAACATCAAAAGTATTGGTTTCAGAAGATGGAATGTCTAATGTTTTTTCACCCGGTGAACTAATTGGATTGTTGCGAGCTGAACGAACGGGACGTGCTTTGGAAGAAGCGATCTTTTACCGAGCCCTATTATTGGGAATAACGAAAACATCTCTGAATACTCAAAGTTTTATATCCGAAGCGAGTTTTCAAGAAACTTCTCGAGTTTTAGCAAAGGCCGCTCTCCGGGGTCGTATCGATTGGTTGAAAGGTCTGAAAGAGAACGTTGTTTTAGGAGGGACGATACCCGTTGGTACCGGATTCAAAAGATTAATGCACCGTTCAAGGCCAAGGCAACATAACAAGATTACTTTGAAAAAAGAAAAATTTTCGAGGGAGAAATGAGAGATATTTTGTTCCACCACAGAGAATTATTTGATTTTTTCATTTCAAAGAATTTATGTGATATATCAGAGCAATCATTTTGAGGATTTAATCATTCCTAAGAGCGGATTCATCCCTTTCCTTTCAACGCGGTCATTTTATTTGGTAATAGTAATAAAGATAATAACGAATAGAAAAAAAAGAATGGCCTGATCTGATCGTGTATCAACGGCCAATCTTCGGTAGAAGAGAAGGTTCCATCGGAACAATTATTTATTTCTATTTCAGGATACCTGATCTCTTTTTTTTTTTTTCAAATAAAAAAAAAAAAGAGAGAGAAAGTGTGGTGATAAATGACAAAAAGATATTGGAACATAACTTTGGAAGAGATGTTGGAAGCAGGAGTTCATTTTGGCCATGGTACTAGGAAATGGAATCCTAGAATGGCACCTTATATATCCGCAAAGCGTAAGGGTATTCATATTACAAATCTTACTAGAACTGCTCGTTTTTTATCAGAAGCTTGTGATTTAGTTTTTGATGCAGCAAGGAGTGGAAAACAATTCTTAATTGTTGGTACCAAAAAGAAAGCAGCTGATTCAGTAGCGCGGGCTGCAATAAGAGCTCGGTGTCATTATGTTAATAAAAAATGGATCGGTGGTATGTTAACGAATTGGTATACTACAGAAAGTAGACTTTATAAGTTCAGGGACTTGAAAACTAAACAAAAGACGGGGTGTCTTTCGAAAAGAGATGCCGCTATTGTGAAGAGACAATTATCTCGCTTGGAAACATATATGGGCGGCATTAAATATATGACGGGGTTACCCGATATTGTAATAATTGTTGATCAGCAAAAAGAATATAGGGCTCTTCAAGAATGTATCACTTTGGGAATTCCAACGATTTGTTTAATTGATACAAATTGTGAACCAGATCTCGCGGATTTTTCGATTCCAGCTAATGATGATTCTATAGCTTCAATCCGATTAATTCTTACCAAATTAGTATTTGCAATTTGTGAGGGTCGTTCTAGCTATATACGAAATTCTTGATTAATAATAAATAAATTATTTGGTTTGGGGAACTCCATAGATTTATGGAATCGGTTACTCTACTATTACCGAATCGTGCAAAAAAGAATAACCGGAGATATTATGTGATTAGTTGGTATTCAAAATCAAAAAATCCAGTAGACAAGCCGAAAAAGAGATGGTTGAATCAAAATAATTCCTTTTAAAGTTGTATTTCTTTCAGAGGGCAATATGAATGTTCTATTATGTTCCATCAACACATTAAAA